TTTTATCAATTGATAGAATTTTGCTCGAAAAAATCATGCATTTTCTCGGGTATTTTTTATTAAAGATCTCATCGAAAACTTACAGCAGCTTGCCAAACAAAAGCTAAGAGAAAAAAAAATAAAGGGATGACTGGCATAATATCTACGATTGGATTCAAAAAAGCATAGGCTTCTGGCAATTTGCCAAAGAAAAAACTATTTGAAGAAAGAGTGGAATTCATACAAATACAGATCAAACTAACGGTATTAAGCATAACAAACATTTTTTTCTTGGAGATAATTGCAATTTGATTGAGTTTTTGAGATAAGTAAAAAGGAAGAAAGTTAAATAAGATAGAAAAAAAATCCTTCTTTTGCTTTGAACTGAACCTACCCAACCAAAAATCCTCCAATTCTCAAAGGAGAATAGAAGAAATCATACTTTCATAGAATATCTTAATTGAATTCTATGTAATGATCAATAAATTAAGTTTAATTCTATATCTATATGTATCAAAATCCCAGTACGGATCTATTCTATAGATATTTGGACTGGAATTGACAAATAACCAATACCAATATTATTGTTTGTTAGTGTGGATTCTAAATTGAAATGGGGCGTGGCCAAGTGGTAAGGCAACGGGTTTTGGTCCCGCTATTCGGAGGTTCGAATCCTTCCGTCCCAGAGCATATGCATTTTTTTATCCTACATTATTATTTTCCTAGAATTAAAAATAAGTAAGGGAGTATATTTAATTTAATCAATAATCATTTGAATATCTGTTATAATCTCATTAATAAATGATCCACATTATTATAGAAATAGGTTCTAGAGCCAATGTCTTTTCTGTGAATAAAATCTCATTTTATTTATTATGACATAATTTGATTATTGAAATATTTTTTATTACTCAATCCGATGTTAACCAAAAGACATATCAAATGAAAAAAAAAAGAGGAAATTTTTCGTTTTTTTTTTATAGCTTATCTTATATGGTAGATATCGTTCTATTTCACTGACAATAATTGAATTTTGGTATTCAAAAAGTAGAAATAGTTTAATTAATCCTATTGAGGCATTTGAAGATGCCGATTTAAAACGGTAGTCGTTTCTATTTTTTTCTATATATTTTTATTAATAGAAATTTTTTATGGTAAAGAAGAAGATGCTAGCTTGCTAAAACTTTTTGTTCAGAAAAAAATAGTTCTACACATATCATAATACAGATCCTAAATATATCATATATAGATTCTACATAGAAGAAAAAGTATAAACTATCACGTGTACTATATGTATAATAGAACCGATGACTATTCATGATTCCAAAAATTGAATCAATTCCATACCTGTTCCAAATTAATTAGAGGAATGTTATGGTAAAACTTCGTTTGAAACGATGTGGTAGAAAGCAACGTGCGACTTGAAGGACACGATCTTTTGTGGATTTGTACATCCACCATTTTCGGCAATGAAAGTGCTCTTGACTCGACATTGTTTATTCTGTTACACTCGAACCCTTCTTTTTGGGGGGGTTGTAAAGAGTTCACGATGGAGCTCGAGTAGAAAGAATTTATTTATTTCTTGGGGACAAGGATCTAGGGTTAATGCCAATTAGTCAATTGGAACAACTTCGTAAATATATTTTCTTCCATATATAGAAATTGAAAGGATCCTATTCTATCAAGTTTCCAATAAAAAAAGTAAAATTTCTTGAAATTGATCTAATTTTTTTCATTCAAAGTGTATCAACGGGAATCAACTATTCCATATGATTCTTTAATTCAAAAGGGGTATGTTGCTACCATTTTGAAAGCATTAAAAAAAGAAGCACCGAAGTAATGTATAAACCTAATGATTTTTTTTAAGGATAAAGGACCCAAGAACAAGTAAACCCCTTTTGAATTGTCTCGATAGTCTCAACAATTAGATCAGATTAAAAAAGGATCTAAATCTAATTTTAAACGAGATAAATAAAAGAAACGGGGGTAAAGACCACTCAATAAATATCTTTCACTAGAGATTTTTATTTTAGCTAGTTGAGAGTTTTCCAACTTGAGTTATGAGTACGAATGGTTTATTTTTCGTTTCAGTAAGGAAAAAACAGAAATCATAGTCTAATTTATTGTTCTAATTGATTGTATAGACTCTTTTGTCATTTAATTTATTAAAATATTAGAATTGCATACATAGACAAAACTTCGAATCAAATCATTTTTTCTCGAGCCGTACGAGGCGAAAACTTCCTATACGGTTCTAGGGGGGGGTTCTTTTTCATATACATCTATCCCAATGAGCCGTCTATCGAATCGTTGCAATTGATGTTCGATCCCGAAGAGAAGGAAAAGACCTTAAAAAAGTGGGATTTTATGATCCAATGAAGAATCAAACTTATTTAAATGTTCCTGCTATTGTATATTTCCTTGAAAGGGGTGCGCAACCCACAGGAACTGTTCAGAATCTTTTAAAGAAAGCGGAAGTTTTTACGGAACTTTCGTCTAATCAAACGAAAATAAAGAAAATTAAATAAAGACTAAGGGAGGGAGGGGGGTAGTAACTTGGATAGAATTTTGTAAAATGGTTCTCTACTTGTTTTTTGACCCCCCCCTATTTTCTATTATATTCGTATCGATTTATCATTGCTTCCGTTGGATCCCATGGTCTAGAACGAAAAATATTTAGTTTGTTGATCCCAAAAATGAAAAATTTAGGGATTTCCTTCACTTCAGTTGTGTAGTTTTCATTGGAACTCGATTAACCAAAAAAATAGACTTTGCTTGTTCCACTTAGATGGCTAAAATACATCTACTAAGGACTCCAAAATACGATATTATTTTTTAAGCCTTCCTTATTTAGTCTTTCCATTTATACTTTTACTTTTGGGATTATATATATTTATTATTATAAGATTATATATATTTATTATTATAATATAAATATATGTACATTATATATTTCGGGTTAATCTCCGACAATTTTTCATTGCATTATTAAATTTCAATTCTATAAATAAAAAAAATTGCAATCCTTTTGTTTTTTTCCACTGTATTTTTTGATCTCAATATTTATATTGACAACAGTGTATTGAACAAATATAATTCATCTTGATAGGCGAGGGAGTCCTTTTTTGTCCATTTCATAGGTTTTTTGACTTTACCTTATTCAGGGGCTTTTTCAATTTTTGCAATTCTTTATCTCTTTTTTTTCTTTTATCTGAGAATTTCTTGTATTTTCATTCAATGAATTCGTTTTTGTGTTTCGAATCCATTAAAAAATCTGCTTTTTTTGGGGGGGGTTGCTAACTCAACGGTAGAGTACTCGGCTTTTAAGTGCGGCTAGAATTTTTTACACATTTGGATGAAGTGAGGAATTCGTCCATACCATTGGTAAAGTTTTGAAGACTACGACTGATCCTGAAAGGGAATGAATGGAAAAAATAGCATGTCGTATCAATGGATAGTTCTGAGGGTATTTTATTCTTATCGGATCGGTAGAAAAAATAAAAATAAAACCCTGTTCGAATTGTTGGAACAGAACAAAAAAAAGTTGGGTCAAATGAATAAATGGATAGGGCCTTACGGCTTCAATTAATTATCAGAAAGAAAAAGCAACCAGCTTCTGTTCTTAATTTGAATAATTTTCCGAGCTAATTAGATGTTAAAAATATATTAGTGCCTGATACGGGAAGGACTTCTCCCCCTAGGGGTAGATTCTATATTTTTTAATGAATCCTAATTATTAGCATTCTCTATTATGTAATAAAGATGTGTGTGTAAAAGAAGCAGTATATTGATAATGAAAGTTTTTTCCGAAATCAAAAGAGCGATTAGGTTTCAAAAATAAAGGATTTCTAACCATCTTGTTATCCTACTTCATAAACATAAACCTATTAAATTAAATGGAATAACGAAAGGGCAGAGGATCTGTTGATAAGTTTACCTGTCTCCGAGGTATATATTCTTAAGAAAGAATACCTTGTTTTGACTATATCGCACTATGTATCATTTGATAACCCCTAAAATATTCTACTTTTAATTCAAAAAGAATTTCAAATGGAGCAAATCCAAAGATATTTACAGCTAGAGAGATCTCAACAACACGACTTTCTATATCCACTTATCTTTCAAGAATATATTTATGCATTTGTTCATGATCGTGGTTTTAGTAGATCTATTTTGTCGGAAAATCCGAGTTATGAAAATAAATCCAATTTTTTGATTGTAAAACGGTTAATTCCGCGAATGTATAAACAGAATCATTTTCTTTTTTCTACTAATAATTCGAACCAAAATCTATTTTTTGGTCGGAAAAAGAATTTGTATTCTCAAATTATATTAGAGGGGTTTGCATTTATTGTGGAAATTCCATTTTCTCTAAGATTAATACCTTCTCTAGAAGGGAAAAAAAAAATAGTCAAATCTCAGAATTTACGATCAATTCATTCAATATTTCCCTTTTTAGAGGATAATTTTTCACATTTAAATTTTGTGTTAGATATACTAATACCCCACCTCCTACATGTGGAAATTTTGGTTCAAACTCTTCGCTATTGGGTAAAAGATGCCTCTTCTTTGCATTTATTACGATTCTTTCTTAACGAGTATTGTAATTGGAATAGTCTTATTTCTTCAAAGAAAGATAATTTCTTTTTTTCAAAAAGAAATCAAAGATTCTTTTTTTTCTTATATAATTTTCATGTATGTGAATACGAATTAATTTTCGTCTTTCTACGTAATCAATCTTTTCATTTACGATCAACATCTTTTGGAGTTCTTCTTGAACGAATCTATTTTTATCGAAAAGTAGAACGTTTTGTGAACGTCTTTGTTAAGGTTAAGGATTGTCAGGCGGACCTTTGGTTGTTCAAAGAACCTTGTATGCATTATGTTAGGTATCAAAGAAAATCAATTCTGGCTTCCAAGGGGACGTTTTTTTTGATGAATAAATGGAAATGTTACCTTATCACTTTTTGGCAATGGCATTTTTCGTTGTGGTTTCATCCACGAAGGATTTATATAAACCA